GCTATTGCAACGTCCTGAATGGTCTGAGGATTTCCAGGAATGGAAAAAAGAGATGCATGTTAAATGTACCTATGACGGTGTTCCATTATCCGAAACAGAATTTCCGAAAGATTGGTCGACCGAAGGTATGCAGATAAAAATAATATTTCCTTTTCGTTTGAAACCTTGGCACAAATCGAACCTAGGATCCTCTGAGAAAGATCTAATGCAAAACAACAACAAAGAAGAGGATTTTTGTTTTTTAACAGTTTTTGGAACGGAAGCTGAACTTCCTTTTGGTTCGGCCCGAAAAGGACCTTCCTTTTTTAAACCCATTTTAAAGGAACTCGCAAAAAAAATGAGAAATTTACCAAAGCACTATTTTCGAGCTCGAAGAGTTTTCAAAGAAAAAACAAAATTATTTCAACAAGTTACAAACAAATGGCTTATCAAAGGATATGAATCGAGTGAAATTAAAGAAGAAAAAGATTCGATAATCAGCAATCAGATAATTCACGAATCATTTAAAATTACATCTCCGAGTTGGAAAAATTCTTCAGTGACAGAAAATAAAATGAAGGATATCACTGATAGAACAAGTACAATTCGAAATCAAATAGAAAGAATCACAAAAGAGAAAAAAAAAGGAACTCCAAGAATAAATAATCTTAGTCCTAACAAAACAAGTTCTAATGCTAAAAGATTCGAAAAATGGCAAATATTAAAAAGAAGAACTGCTGGATTAATCGCTAAATTACCCCTGTTTTTCAAATCTTTCATTCAAAGAATATACACAGATATCTTTTTACCTATCATGAATATTTCGAGAATGAATACAGAACTTTGTCTTGAATCAACAAAAAGAAAATCTATTTATAATAATGAAGAAGAAAAAATGAATAAAAAAAAGAAAAATTCAATTCCGTTTACTTCGACTATCAAAAAGGCACTTGATTATATTAGTAATAGTCAAATAATTTCACGTCTTTTTTATGACTTATCCTGCGTGTCACAAGCATATGTATTTTACAAATTATCACACCAACTTAGTAACTCGTATAAATCTGTTCTTCAACATCAAGGAAGCCCTTTATTTCTTAAGCCTGAAATAAAGGCGTCTTTTGAAACACAAAGAATGGGTCATTCGGGTTATGAAATGAATCACTGGAAAACCTGGTTAAGAGGGCTAAGAGGACATTATCAATACGATTTATCTCAGATCAGATGGGCTAGATTAATACCAGAAAAATGGCGAAATACAGTTCATCAGCGTCGTATAGCTAAAAATGAAAATTTTAGCAAATGTCATTCAAAAGACCAATTAATTTTTTCCAAAAAACAAAAACAATTTGAAGTATATTCATTATCTAATCAAAAAGAGAATGTTCAAAAATACTATAGATATGATAAAAGATCATATCAATTTCTTAATTATGAAAATAAAGGGGAATGCTATAGATCTCCGTTTCAAGGAAATACGAACCAAGAGATTTCTTATAAAACGGCCAAATATATAAAATCTTTTGATCAGAAAATTTGCAATTTCAATCTTAGACAAAAAGTCGATATTGAGGACTGGATCACGACGGATCTCGATAGGATTCAAAAGACTGAAATTCGTACTTATGAAATAATTCATAAAAAAGGTCTTATCATTCCAGAAATCAATCCACCAAACTCCGACAAAGGATTTTTTGATTGTATGGAAATGAATGAAAAAATGCTAAAGGATCCCATATCGAATCGGGAACTTCGGTTCTTCCCAGAATTTGTGTTACTTTATAATGCATATAAAACGAAACCTTGGTCTATACCAAGCAAATTACTTCTTTTAAATTTGAATAGAAATCCAAATAGTAGTAGTACTGAAAAGGGAAATCCAAATAGTAGTACTGAAAAGGGAAATCCAAATAGTAGTACTGAAAAGGGAAATCCAAATAGTAGTACTGAAAAGGGAAATCCAAATAGTAGTAGTACTGAAAAGAAAAAGATCAATGACAAGGAAAAAGGAAGTTTTTTGATAGCATCGAATGAAAAGCATCGAAATCAAGAAGAAAAAGAATCCACAAGCCGAGGAGATCTTGAATCCGTTCGCTCACAACAAAAAGATATTGAAGAAAATTATGCAAGATCAGACATGAAAAAAAGGAAAAAGAAAAAAAAATCCAAAAGGGAAACAGAACTAGATTTCTTCCTGAAACCTTATTCTGTTTTTCAATTGAAATTGAACGAGATTTTGAATGAAAGTCTGATCGCTAATATCAAGATCTATTGTCTACTGCTTAGACTGACAGATCCAACAAAAGTGATTCTAGTCTCGATTCAAAAGAGAGAAATGAGTTTCGATATCACGATGCTTGAGAATTTTCCAGAATTCATAGAAAAAGGAGTCTTTAGTATCGAACCCACTCGTCTGTCTGAAAAAAAAGATGGACAATTTATTATGTATCAAACCATAGGTACTTCGTTGGTTCATAAGAGTAAGTGCCAATGCCAAACGAATCTAAAATACCAAAAGCAAGGATATATTTCTAAGAATAATTTTAATAAAGCTATTTCAGCACATGACAGAATACGTAGAAATAGAGACAAAAATCATTTTGATTTACTTGTTCCTGAAAATATTTTATCGTTTAGACATCGTAGAAATTTCAGAATTCTAATTTCTTTGAATTCAAAGAATAGAAATGATGTAGATAGAAATCTAGTATTTTGGAACGGAAAGAACGTAAAAAACAGCAGCCAAGTTTCACATGACAATAACCATCTTGATAGAGAGAAAAATCAATTCAAATTAATGAAATTAAAGCACTTTCTTTGGCCTAATTATCGATTAGAAGATTTAGCTTGTATGAATCGTTATTGGTTTGATACCAATAATGGCAGTCGTTTCAGTATGTTAAGAATACATCTTTATCCACGATTGAAAATTCGTGGATAATACACTTTTTCTATCTATCCGATACCCTATATATAAATCTAATATATAATATAAATATAATATAAGGTATCGGATAGATAGAAAATATAGGGTATCTGAAAGCACACAAATACACAGATCACATGTCTCACATTTCATTCTAGTATCCAATACGAAATTGGATAATGTCTCAATTAGATCTCGAAATGAATCAACAGAACCTTCTTCATTTTAGGTCTAAATTCTTCGATGCGAAAATGTACCAATCCTTTTCTATTCCTATCTAAATCCAATTTGAAAGTGGATTGATTGATTTGAATTCAGAAAATTAGCAGTTCATAAAGAAATTCGGATTAGATTATTGTATATACCACATTCAAATTAATGGCATTATTATTACTGATCGGTAAAATCCATATCTGTAAAAAGGGAAAGGAGCATTTTTTTTATGGTCAAAAATTCATTCATTTCGGTTATTTCTCAAAAAGAAAACGAAGAAAACAGAGGGTCTGTTGAATTTCAAGTATTCAGTTTCACCACTAAGATAAGGAGACTTACTTCACATTTGGAATTGCACAAAAAAGACTTTTCATCTCAGAGAGGTTTGCGAAAAATTTTGGGAAAACGTCAACGCCTGCTGGCCTATTTGTCAAAAAAAAATAGAGGACGCTATAAAGAATTAATTGATGAGTTGGATATTCGAGAGATAAAAACTCGTTAATTTGAAGCGTGATATCATTTGAGCTTAGTCGTTTACATTTTGATCAACTTCTTTTTACTTTCAGGAATGCATGGAAGAATGACTCGGGAAAAAACTTATGATTGCACCAACTACAAGAAAAGACCTCATGATAGTCAATATGGGTCCCCACCACCCATCAATGCATGGTGTTCTTCGGCTGATTGTTACTCTCGATGGTGAAGATGTTATTGACTGTGAACCAATATTGGGTTATTTACATAGAGGGATGGAAAAAATTGCGGAAAATAGAACAATTATACAATATTTGCCTTATGTAACACGTTGGGATTATTTAGCTACTATGTTCACAGAAGCAATAACCATAAATGGACCCGAACAGCTAGGGAATATTCAAGTACCTAAAAGGGCTAGCTATATCAGAGCTATTATGTTGGAGTTGAGTCGTATCGCTTCTCATTTGTTATGGCTTGGTCCTTTTATGGCAGATATTGGGGCACAGACCCCTTTCTTCTATATTTTTCGAGAACGAGAATTGATATATGACCTATTCGAAGCTGCTACCGGTATGCGCATGATGCATAATTATTTTCGCATCGGAGGAGTCGCTGCTGATCTACCTCATGGCTGGATAGATAAATGTTTGGATTTTTGCGATTATTTTTTAACCGGAGTTGCTGAATATCAAAAGCTTATTACACGGAATCCCATTTTTTTAAAACGAGTTGAAGGCATAGGCATTATTGGCGCAGAAGAAGCACTAAATTGGGGTTTATCAGGGCCAATGCTACGAGCTTCCGGAATACAGTGGGATCTTCGTAAAGTTGATCATTATGAGTGTTACGACGAATTTGATTGGGAGATTCAATGGCAAAAAGAAGGGGATTCATTAGCTCGGTATTTAGTACGAATCAGTGAAATGACAGAATCCATAAAAATTATCCAACAGGCTCTGGAAGGAATTCCAGGGGGACCCTATGAGAATTTAGAAATCCGACGCTTTGATAGAATAAAAGACCCTGAGTGGAATGATTTTGACTATCGATTTATTAGTAAAAAACCTTCTCCAACTTTTGAATTGTCCAAGCAAGAACTTTATGTAAGAGTCGAAGCACCAAAAGGAGAATTGGGAATTTTTCTTATAGGAGATCAGAGTGTTTTTCCTTGGAGATGGAAAATTCGACCACCGGGTTTTATCAACTTGCAAATTCTTCCTCAGTTAGTTAAAACAATGAAATTGGCTGATATTATGACGATACTAGGTAGCATAGATATCATTATGGGAGAAGTTGATCGTTGAAATGATAATTGATACAACAGAAATACAAGCTATCCATTCTTTTTCCAGATTGGAATCCTTAAAAGAAGTCTCTGGGATCCTATGGATGCTTGTCCCTATTT